CCGAGATCAATGCAGTCAATTATGTTTCTCCTAGAAGTTGGTTAGCTACCTCTCATTTTGTTCTAGGATTCTTCCTATTCGTGGGGCATTTGTGGCATGCGGGAAGGGCCCGTGCAGCCGCAGCAGGATTTGAAAAAGGAATTGATCGTGATTTGGAACCTGTTCTTTTCATGACCCCTCTTAACTGAGACATAAGATCAAATGCCTGAAGTAGGACTCAATTTGATTCCATCATACGTATTGGAATTGGGATCGGGTGATATTTAAAAAGTCTTACTTTTTTTAACTCCGTTATATCTATTTGTTTCGCCTGGTTAGCCCACCTAGCCGAGCCAGGCGAAACAAATAAAGGAAGAAATAGATTCAACGAGTAAAAGGAGAGAGAGGGATTCGAACCCTCGATAGTTCTGAACAAAGAACTATACCGGTTTTCAAGACCGGAGCTATCAACCACTCAGCCATCTCTCCGAAAGAAATCTCCATTTTATTTTATTTGTATTCTCTAGAATAGAACATGGTCATATGACTTGATACCATCACTATCCGTAGAAACAACCCCGGTGAATATATAGATTTTTTATTTATCTATCTGTATATATGGATAGATGCATGAGCCAGTACGCACATTTGTGAAGGAAATAAAAATGGCTCGGCTCCTCGACTCCATGTCCGAATAAAGTGGTAATAAGTCCTATAGGATCAATGGGTTCATGGTCAAATCCCTCCATGATGCATTGCATTTTATTACAATTTTTTGGCTGAGAGAGGGATCAAATGGTATAGTTTATTTGTTGGTAGCTTGGAGGATTAGAAGCATGACTATTGCTTTCCAATTGGCTGTTTTTGCATTAATTGCTACTTCATCAATCTTATTGATTAGTGTACCCGTTGTATTTGCTTCTTCTGACGGTTGGTCAAGTAACAAAAATGTTGTATTTTCTGGTACATCATTATGGATTGGATTAGTCTTTCTAGTAGCTATCCTTAATTCGCTCATCTCTTGAACCGATTCAGTATTTCCCGGATCAAAAAAGAAATGACCCCCCCTTGAATCCCTTCGGGTTGTGAGATACGTTAAAATTGCATAACATAATATATTCCATAATATGAGTCCCGAAAATGAAAATAAAGAAAAAAATTGGGGGGGTCAAAGTCCAACTTCTTGAATGAAACAAAAAAATGAATTATGTTATTATTATTTATTATAACATATATAATATAAATATATATATAATATATTTGATTATGTTTTATTATGTTATTGTTATATAATTAGAATAATAAATAATTGGAATCATTCTGAAGATAGTATCCGTCCCTGCACAATAACGATCCAGACATGATATATCATATAGGTGGGGGCATATACGTGCTTATCAGGAACGAAAAAAATGCGGATATGGTCGAATGGTAAAATTTCTCTTTGCCAAGGAGAAGACGCGGGTTCGATTCCCGCTATCCGCCTATAGTGATGTAATAGGATAAATGATTCGGTAGAGTTTACTACGATAGCGTAGTGGTTCTATCTTCTCTTCTTACTTCTTTTCATCCCATCCAAAAAGAAAAACAGTCATTATTAAAATTAAATTAATGACGAGTTAACAGAGTCGGACCTAAATTTTTTTTTTGACAAAAAAACGATCAATATTGCGGAGACAGGATTTGAACCCGTGACCTCAAGGTTATGAGCCTTGCGAGCTACCAAGCTGCTCTACCCCGCGTTGAAGAGAAGAGATGGGAACTAATGGACAAACGAGGATTGTATGTGCCCCTCTACCATATCTATACAAATAGAATAGCCTATTTATACAGAATGGTAAAGGGAGCTCTCTATGATCTATGATCATAGAGATCAATAGAAACATGAAGGGATAGTTTGATCCTTACCAACTTGATCTTGTTGCACCTGGTAACAAACATGCATGAACCATTTCACGAAGTATGTGTCCGGATAATCCAAAGTCTCGATAGTTAGCTCTCGGTCTTCCAGTCGAAAAACAACGTCGATGAAGACGTGTGGGTGCGCTATTACGTGGTGGGGATTGTAATTTTCCATGAATTTCCCATTTGTCACTCAACGACGGAACTTTTTTTATTTCCTTTTTTGAGGATCGACGAATCAAATGATATTTCTGTTCTAATCTCTGCCTCTTCGTCTCCCTCTGAATCAAACTTTTCCTTGCCATAATGGTTCAGTTCCTATTATTATCAATGATACAAGTCGAATCCTAGATGTAGAAATATAAGAAGGTGGACCACCTTCTCTATCGAACAAAATGAGATTGTCGATGATAGAACATATTAATATATAAAAAAATGAATTAACCAAATTTGCCTGATGTAGAGGCAATCAAGAAAGCTGCGTAAGTGAATATATAACCTACAGAAAAGTGGGCTAATCCAACCAATCTTGCTTGCACAATGGATAGAGCCACTGGTTTATCTCTCCATCGAATCAAATTAGCCAAAGGTGTGCGTTCATGAGCCCATGCTAAAGTTT